ATATCATAGGGGATTCGAACAACTGCTTCAAATACAGTATCAGGAAGTACAGTTTGCGGAACTTCAATATCCACGGGTTTATTAGCTAAATGACAATTTGCACATACAATTCGTCCAGTTGCTTCACGCGGATTTTCATAACCCTGCTGCGCAAAAATGGGATATGCATTTGAAATAGATACCCGAGTTATTACATATATCATGATCGATACAGAAATGGATCGAGTCATCTGTTCCTTTACCCAAGAAAAAATATTTATATTTTGCATGGTTCAATCATTGATCCCAGAATTTCTACAATAAATTAGAAAGGTAACTAACTAGTGTAGTTCCCTATCCACGAGTCTGCCATTGTACTGGAATAATTGTACTAAAATATGGAACGAATACCTTGAACAGGTATAAGTATAAATAAAGAATTAAGTAAGATTGAAAATACTTTCTTTATTCTTTAAACACGAAGAAACATTCTTATTTGATTGATATCAAGAGATCAAATGAGTTCTTTATTCGTTGATTGAATGATAAATGACTACAAGCGAAGGAGATACACGATTTAAATAATAAAAGATCCAATATTTCACAATTGTATCTAGAATAACTGGAAAAGTGGAAACAAGACCGGATATAATTTTATCGTTATGAGCCAATCCAAAATCGTTGTAGACCGAACCAATCATAAGTTCCCAACCATGGGTTGAATGAAATCCGATCCATAAATCAGTAACTAAAATAATTGAAAAAGCTTTTATTGTGTCACTCAAGTTATACAGGAATTCCTGAACCCAAGAATTAAGAATAACAAGTTCTTCATTACTCAGAATACAATAACCACTTAGAATAGCGAAACAGATTATATTTGTCGATAAATTAAAAATGATATGGAGATTATACTCATCGTGTGTTTTGACTAATTGTACCGTTTCCTTGTGTATTCCTATACGAAGCTTTTGTATCTGTGTTTCAGGGTATTCCTTTATCATTTCGTCCAAGAGGAATAGTTCTTCTAATTCTATAAATTTTTCTAGAATCCCTTTCTCTTGAATATCATTCAAGAAAGTTTCAGATTGCCGGGTATTCCACCAATTAATAACCCAAGGTTCCAGACTTTTATTAAATGAAAGAGAGACCCACCAGGGCAAAAATACTATGGATACAAGATATGGGAGGGAAGTCAATGATTTTTTTTTTTTTTTCATTTTTTATCTGTAAATTGTTAATGAATCTGCTGCATTCGTGGATTTTATCAGATATTTATCTGAACACAAATTCTATAACTAAGGTATCGTATCGAACCAATGAATCTATTCCCATTTTTGTGTAAAAATTTAGTCCTTGTATTTAGAAAATATTGAGATATCTCTATTGGGTAAATTCCAACTAATTTCATCTCCATTTGTTATTTTGGTCCTGTCGATGAATACTCGAAAATCCACTAGAAGTAACGAATATGATTTGGATTTCGAAACAAAAAAATGCCTTCTCGGATCAATTAATTATTTCGAAATGTTTCACCGCCTAACCACAGTCCAGGAATAATGTAACCTATAAATTCGAAATATTGGGTCTAAAAAGATGAATTCTGTATTACGAAATAAATGTTCGAATATGTTTGATGAATGCATACTTAATTAGACTTTATTATTTTTATTAGTATAAATTATATAAAATTTTATTTAGTATAAATTATAAATTGGGGGCTCCCTGCGCATAAAAAAAAGGGTTTTGGTATAGAAAAAATGGATTTTTATTAGAGTTTAGTTGTTCCATATAAAATCTCCCACTTTTGTTTTATTCCATGTGGGTTTACCCGCTAACAGAAGGGAGAAATAAAATCTAATATGTTTTGATCAAATAAGTCTTTTGAAGAAACTTCAATTGTATTAAAATAGGGAATTAGCAAGTTCCCTACCTCATACTGAGAAAACATTAATTCTTCATTTCAAAATACTTCGATTGGTACACGCAAGAAATATGCTAATTCGGCAGCTTTTTGTTCAATTTCTCGTGGAGTAAGATTCTCATCAGTGCCGGTCAAGGGAACCGCCCCTTGGCCTCTTATTTCCATATAAAGGACACGACGAGGATAAAGACCCTCTTTAACCTCCATTCTGATGGATTGTATATCTCTCATAAGGAAACGAAGGAAAATGCGACGATTTATTCCAGGAAATCCCCAACGAAAAATACAAACAATTCCTTCTTTTCTATCAAATCGGTCATAACCACTACCTACATTCCACGCAATTGTACACCACAAATAGGAGCTAATAAATAGACCCGCGATCCCATAAAAAGACATTATGATCCCTTGCGGAAAAAAAAATATTTGCTGAGATGGAAATACGGATATAAGATTCCTACCGAGATAACTGGAAGTTCCAACCACTAAGAACCCTAATGAACCTAAAAAAAGGCTACAGGCCAAAAAAAAATTACTTGTTTTTCGAGACCCCGTTATAAGTTCTATCCAGATATGCTCTGATCGCCAGTTCATACTATACTTACTATACTAAGGTTGTATTCGATTGGAATTGAGAGAATAACCCAAATGAATTTGACTTTACTTTTCTTGACCCCCAAGTAACTCTCATCAACTAGCACTATTTTGACGGGAACTATTAGGAGTAATTAGTTAGATAAATTGACTTTATATTTAAAACTATTCGCCGATCCATTTTTAACCAGCTATACCCATATAGAATCTGCATTTATGTAGATATCGTGTATCCGTATGCATATGAGTCTCTCATTTGTGTTCGGAAAGAGCCACATATCGCGTACCATATTAGACTAAATAAATATTTGTATTATGATCCAGTGTTGAAATAAATTGATGAGATTTGCTCTCATCGAATCTAGACAATCTTATTTTCTTGGACATGAAGAGATAAAGAAGCCATTGCAATTGCCGGAAATACTAGGCCCACTAAAGGTACAAAAATAGAGGGTAGATCTGTCATAGAATGGGTGCCCCAATTTAATATTTGTATTTTAAAGATATCTGTCTGATAAGTATATCTAATATAAATAATATTAAGTAGTTAATAAGTGCAAGGAATATAGACCTGAATTAAGTGTACCTAATTCATCGTTCTACATAAATATGTATGATAATTCACTTTAATATAAAAAACTTTCCTATTCTTCTTCTTCCATCCTTTTTTATTCTTTCTCTTTCTATATTTTTTTTTTTTTTTTTACGATGAACTAAATACTCGTTCGCTACAAATAATTGAATTGAATCAAGTGCTATACTTTAATATATTGAATTTTTATTCAGAGGAAAGAAACCGTGGAGCTGAAATAACTCACTCAGAACACCCCTTAAAGGATTACGTGGTACGATTGGATCGAATAAGCCCTTATGGAATGAATACTCAGCCGCTTGTGAACCATCGGGTACTGTTTTATTCAATGTTTGTTCAATTACTCTTTTACCCGCAAATGCAATGTAGGCATTTGGTTCAGCAATAATGACATCTCCCAACATACCAAAACTGGCTGTTACTCCACCAGTTGTAGGAGATGTAAGGATTGATATATAGAATAACTTTTTATTTGATTGATAATCATATAAAGCAGAAGATATTTTAGCCATTTGCATCAAGCTCAAACTTCCTTCTTGCATGCGTGCTCCCCCAGAAGCACACACAATAATGACAGGTAAAGATCGATTAGTAGCATACTCGATCAAACGGGTGATTTTCTCGCCGACTACGGATCCCATACTACCTCCCATAAACTGAAAATCCATAACCCCAACTGCTATTAGAATACCATTTAGTTGACCTATGCCTGTTTGAACAGCTTCAGTTAAACCTGTTTTTCTTTGATAAGAATCAATACGATCTTTATAAGGTTCTTCCTCTGAATGAAATTCAATAGGGTCCATAGAGACCATCTCTTCATCCATAGGATCCCAAGTGCCCGAATCAATCAAAAGTTCGATTCTATCTGAACTACTCATTTTCAAATGATATCCACACTGTTCACAAATATTCATTTTTGACTTAAAAAATTTTTTATAATTTAATCCATAACAATTTTCGCATTGAACCCATAAATGTTTGTATCTTTGATTCATATCGAAATCATTAGACTCTTCTCTTATATTGAGATCGCTGTCATTATTACTAGTTTTTATACTCGAATTCCCACTTTCACTACTTTCAGTATAAATGAAACTATAATTATAATTATAACTGTTACTGTAATAATCGGTATAACCTGAAATATCACTATTAATACTAACTTCAAAATGAATATAACTATTAATGCAACTATTAATGTGATTATTCCAACTAGATTGAGTATCATACATGTAATGATAATAGTAGTTCTTGGACCCACTATTCAAATAACTAGAAAAAAAACTTTCTAGTTCACTCATAAACATAAAAGAACTATCATTGTCAATCTCAAAAATCTGATTTTCAATATCAAAATAGACAGAATAATTGTCACCATTACTATCTCTAACTAAAAAGGTGTCATCAGAGACCAAACTCCAAATATTCCCGATATCAAATAAATAATCAACATTACTGAAAGCATAATTGTCACTATTACTCCAACTAGGAGTGTTTTTCCCCTTATCATTTATAATGGGTTCTTCACTTCCACTGGTATTTCCAATAACATCAGAATTATCCATTGATTTACTTAGCCCACATCTATGTTCTAACTTTTTGTTAAACAACATCGAATTGAACCACCATTTTTCCATAGAGTCTTATCACCCCCTATTTGACGAGAATACAATAGATGAATAGTCATTCGATGAATAATCATTTTTTTATTATGTATATAGTCTTTATCCTCAATTATAACTATAAAGACAGGGTTCTCTCACGTCATGGACAAATTATCAAGGATAAATCGTTCTTTTTTTATTCCTATAACTAAAGAATTCATTTTCATACAATCTCATATAATTAAATAATACATTTGTATTGCAACATGGAACGAAAAAGACAATATACAGGAGGGGTAGAAGT